AATCTGGGTTTTGCTCAAGTCTCGAATAAATTCAAGGACATATTCGAAGAAATTCTGACCGTCGGTCGGAATGGTTTGTGGATTCCGAACAGCTATGATGACTGAACCTAATAAGATAGCAATTACGACCCAAGAAGTGATAAGTACTTGGGCATGGATTTGTAAACCTCCTATTTGCCAATAGAAATGTTGGCCTACTTCTACACCCGATATGTCGTATAACCCTTTGAGTGTTTTAATGGAATATGGTATAACATTCATATTGCCCTCTGACAGAAATTGAACTTCAAAAAAGGAATTATTTTGATTCAACCATCTATTTCTCAACTCACTAACTTGAATCATTAATCGTATATTTTATTTACGATACCAAGAAATTACATAACATCATAACATAATATCAATATCCCCAGTACTTTTTTTATCTCTTTTTTCAAATTCAAAAATAGTAACCGATCCAATAAATCTATGGAGTTGCCAAATAATTAACTAATCTTATTATTCTTAATGATAATCATAATCAACGATTTCTTATATAGCCAGAACGACCCTCACAAATTGCGGATACTAATTTGTTAAGAATCAATCGGATTGAAGCTATAGCGTCATCGTTTGCTGGAATCGAAATATCTGCGAGATCTGGGTCACAATTTGTATCGATTAAACAAATTGTCGGAATCCCCAAAATGACACATTCTTGAAGAGCCGTATATTCTTCTTGCTGATCAACGATGATCACAATATCAGGCAACCCCGTCATATATTTGATCCCACCGAGATATGTTTGCAAGGTAGATAATTTTCTTTTCAACATTGCTGCATCTCTTTTGGGGAGACAGTTGAGTTTCCCCATCTTTTGTTCTGTTCTTAAGTCCCTGAACTTGTGAAGTCTCGTTTCCGTAGTGGACCAATTCGTTAACATACCACCAAGCCATTTTTTATTAACATAATGACACCGAGCCCTTATTGCAGCTGATGCTACTGAATCCGCTGCTTTATTTTTTGTACCAACGATTAAGAAGTTTTTTCCCCTACTTGCTGCATCAAAAACTAAATCGCAAGCTTCTGATAAAAAACGAGCAGTTCTAGTGAGATTTGTAATATGAATACCTTTACGCTTTGCAGAGATGTAAGGGGCCATTCTAGGATTCCATTTCTTAGTACCATGACCAAAATGAACTCCTGCTTCCATCATCTCTTCCAAATTGATGTTCCAATATCTTCTTGTCATTTTTCCCCAGACTTCCTTTTTTTTTAACAAAGAGACGAGGTACCCTGAAATAAATAATTGTTCCGATCCCCCTTTTACGGGGGATTGACCGTTGATACACGACCCAAACCATTAATTTCTTTTAATTACTTATTTTATTTATTACCAATTTAATTACTTATTTTATTTAATACCAAATCAAAAATCTAATACCAAATCAATAATCGGACCAGATAATTGAAAGATAGTTAAAGTGAAAGGAATGAATCTGCTCTTAGGAATCATTAAATCGCGTAAATGATTGTTCTGATGTCTCATGGAAATTTGTCTCATGGAAATTGTTTTGGACGTAAGAACAAAATAATTCTCTATGGTGTAACAAAATATCTCTTATTTTCAACTCGAATAGATTCTTTCTTTTGATTTCCAAATGAATGTTCTTGTCTTGCCTTGAAGGGTGTACTAATTTTTTGAATCCGGTACCAACAGGTATAATCCCCCCCAGAACAACGTTCTCTTTCAGGCCCTTCAACCAATCAATACGACCTCGTAGAGCAGCTTTTGCTAAAACTCGAACGGTTTCTTGAAAACTTGCTTCAGATATGAAACTTTGAGTATTTAGAGATGCCCTCGTTATTCCCAATAAGATTGCCCGATAACAGATCGCTTCGTCCAAAGCACGCCCTGCTCGTTCCGCTCGCAAAAAGCCGATTAATTCTCCAGGTGAAAAAACATTAGACATTCCATCTTCTGAAACCAACACTTTTGATGTTACTTGACGTACAATAATTTCTATATGTCTATTATGGATCTGTACCCCCTGGGATCGATAAACCTTTTGGATCTTATTAACCAAAGAAATACGACTTTGGGCTATGGTTAGCTCAGCTCCAATCAAGAATCCCCAGGGGATTCCAAGAATTCTTTGTATACGTTCGTTCCAACCTTCAACTCTCCTTTCTAGATTCATCGATATTGAATCAATCGAACGCACTTCTAAGATTTGTTCCACTTTTGGAAGACCTTGCGTTATGTCACCAGATCTCGATTTTTCATATATAAATGTAACTAATGTATCTCCTTCGTAAAGGATTTCTCCATAATGGCTATGAACAGTTGCTCCTGGAGTGGCCAAATAGGGTTTAGCTGATCTTATAACTAAGGAGTCAACATGAACAATGAAAATTTGACCAGATTTTTTTACGTGTGATTCGTATTTGAATAGACATACATTTTCAAAAATAAATTGTCCAAGGCTAATTATTGTAGATGTCTCTTCACAATAATCGTGATGGAGAAAGCACCAATTCAAATGGAATGGATTCAAAATTATGTTACCGCATGGATCGGGATTATAAATCCTCCTATTTTCATCTATTAAACAGTATTTAAGTACTTGGAAAGTCTGTTTAAAATTGTCAAGTAGCAAATATTTCTTTAACAAGATATGATTATGAGTTATTAAATAGTAAGATGAAAAAAAATTCGCTATTTTAGGGACAATAGTCCCTAAGGGACCCAGCAAATCCCTAATTTGGATTATGGGATCTGATTCTTTTGTCACATTGTTATATTTCGAACCATTGAATGGACCAATTCGAGAACAATTGGATGATGACAAAATTCTCAAAGATTGGCATTCTTTATTTCGATTCAACAACGTACCAATACCAATAGTTCCTTGATGTTGGGTAAGTGATTGAATCTTCGCCTTGGAATAAAAAGGATTGATATTGGCGCGATCTAATCCATTATCGGGAATCAATACGGAACTTGCCCTATCATACCTTTTTCCGGTATACGAAATAGTGGACTTGACTAACTCAATTCTTATGAAATCGCGAATCAGATCATTTGTCCTTACCTCAACAAAGGAAGCATGAACCTCTTTTATAGAACCATTTTTTTCTTGGTCCCAATTCAATACTAAGCAAGTCCGAACTAATTGAATACTTGTGTGATAAATTCCTCGAATTGATTTGCCATTTCCATAAAGGATATAATTGACAACTCTAAGTTGGACATTATCCTTTTCCTGCAAGAGATCCCGAGGGAAAAGTGTTGCTAAATTTATCCCATCAGCTATTTCATATGTGACTACGGACCGAACCGAAACAAAATACTTTTTCTTGGTAGGTGTGATCCGTTGGACATAGATCCAATTTTTCAATTTTTTTGATTTCTTAGAATTTTTTTTTTCCGTCTCTGGTGGTATCAAAATGCCGCTGTGCCTGGATATCTTATCTGTTTCTCCAGGAAAATGAATATCTCCAGAAAAGATTTTCAGCTCAATACTTTTTTTTTTTCTCTCCACTCGGACTAATCCGCCTACCCGGCTTCTTGTATTTAAAGCGAGTTGTGTATTTACTCCAATGATACTATTGTTCCGGACCATTATGAACGAAGATCCGGGTAAGATATGCACTTCTTCGAGAATGAAAAAAAACCGATCTACTTTCTGGTATTTCGGACTAAATTCTTTTTCTCCTCGATACTCAATCAAATCCTCTTTTTTTATGATTGAATCTACCTCTATGGTCCCATATTTAGTAATTCCTGAACTATTTCTTCTGTATCGTGGATCATCAAAATAAGCAAGAATACTATTTCTACGTAAAATACCATTTATGGGTATTTCAATCGAAATACCAAAACAGGGTATTAGTTCTTTATCTCGTTCTTTATCATATTGTAATGGGATAATGAATCTATTTCTTCGTTTTTTCGCCAAGAAATCAGAATTCTCTTGGAAAATAGAAGGATATATGAAATTCCAATGACCATTGGATATGATTCGATCAGGTCTTGAATAGTCAAAAATTTCCCTATCTTTTTTACCAGAAGTATCCAACAATTTATGTCTTACTCGATGATTAGTCATTGAGAGGTCAAAGATATATCTTTCTTCGAAAGAAAAAGAATGAACATTCATTTGATCTTGATCTTTGTGGAGCGAAAAAGACACTATACTGGATCTACACGGACCTCCTGCTAATATCCATAAATGACTTGTTTTTGGTAATAGATGAACATTACCATGTGTATATTCAGATGCATGGTGGACATCGGTACTCCAGTGCATTTCTCCCTCTGATTCAGAATAAATATGTTTTCGTACCTTCTCTTTAAAATGAAAAGTGGACGTTCCGGCACGAATCTCAGCAATCACTTGTTCTGATTCTACATATTGATCATTTTGAACTAAAATCAAACTTTTTGGTGGAATATTCACATTATGGATAATATCCCGAGTCTCAATAGTTACATACAAGTCTATAGAACATAGAAAAGCGGGATGCCCATGACGGGTACGTGTGGGATAAACCAAATCCTCATTGAATTTTATTTTTCCATTAGAAGGAGCTCGTACATGTTCGGCAGTATCACCTGTGAATACTCCACCGGTATGAAAAGTTCTTAATGTTAGTTGAGTCCCCGGTTCCCCAATTGATTGACCCGCAAAAATACCTACGGCTTCTCCCAATTCGACCAGGTCGCCGTGAGTGGGACTCCGACCATAACATAATTGACAGATCCAAGATGTACTCTTGCAAGTAAAGGGGGTTCGAATATATATTGGTTGTGCCCGAAAGGTTATGAATCGATTGACAAGTCCAATCCCAATATCTTGATTTCGAGCGGCAATGCATCGTAGACCCATATATATATTGTCTGCTAATACACGACCAATTAGTGTTTGGACAAAAATTTTTTCCGTCATCCCATTTCGAGGACTCACGGAAATACCTCGGATAGTACCACAATCCGTTCTACGTACAATAATGTGTTG